AAATCCAATTCTATTATTAAACAAAGAAGTAGTATATGAATCGAGCGAAATTAAAAAAGAAAAAGATTCTATAATAAGCAATCAAATAATTCACGAATCGTTTAGTCAAATTGTATCTACGAGTTGGACAAATTCTTCATTCACAGAAAAAAAAATTAAGGATCTAGCTGATAGAACAAGTACAATTCGAAATCAAATAGAAAGAATCACAAAAGATAAAAAAAAAGTAACTCCAAGAATAAATAATCTTAGTACTAACAAAACAAGTTATAATGCTAAAAGGTTCGAAAAATGGCAAATATTAAAAAGAAGCAATGCTCAATTAATCTCTAAATTACCCCTTTTTTTGAAATTTTTCATTGAAAGAATATACACAGATATTTTTTTATCTATCATTAATATTCTCAGAATAAATACAGAACTTTTTCTTGAAAAAACAAAAAAAATTCTTGAGAAATCCATTTACAATAATGAAAAAGAACAAATTAAGGAAAAAAAGACAAATCAAATTTTGTTTATTTCGACTATAAAAAAATCAATTAGTAATAGTAAAACAAATTCACATATTTTTGATGATTTATCCTACGTATCACAAGCATATGTATTTTACAAACTATCACAAATCCAAGCTATTAATTCGTCTAAATTAAGCTGTGTTCTTCAATATCAAGGAATCCTACCTTTTCTTAACTCTGAAATAAAGGATTCTTTTGAAACGCAAGGAATGGTTCAGTCGAAATTTGTGGGTAAGAAACTTCTGAATTATGAAATGAATCAATGGAAAAACTGGTTAAGAAGACATTTTCAATATGATTTATCTCAGATGAGATGGTCTAGGTTAATACCAGAAAAATGGCGAAATGCAGTTTATAAACGTTGTAGAACTAAAAAGACAAATTTTAGCAAAGGGCGTTCATATGAAAAAGACCAATTAATTAATTTCAAAAAACAATTTAAAAAAGTAGATTCATTATCTAATCAAAAAGAGAATTTTGAAAAATATTCTAGATATGATCTTTTATCATATAAATTTATTAATTATGAAAATAAAACGGAATCCTATAGATCTCTGTTTCAAGGAAATAAGAACCAAGAAATTTCGCCTAAAGAGACTCTTTTTGATATGTTTAGAAACACCCCTATTAATAACTATCTAAGAAAGGTTGATATTTTATATATGGAAAAAAGGGCCGATGGAAAATATTTTGATTGGAAAATTATCAATTTTGATCTTAAAAAAAAAGTTGATGTTGAGGCCTGGATCATGACGCATACCAATAGGAATCAAAATACTCAAATTGGTACTAATTATTCTAAAATAATTTCTAAAAAAAATCGTTTTTATCTTAGGATTCCAGAAATCAATCCACCAAACTCAAACTCCGACAAAAGCTTTTTTGATTGGATGGGAATGAATGAAAAACATGTAAAGCGTTCCTTATTGAATCTCGAACAGTGGTTCTTTCCAGAATTTGTGTTACTTTATAATGTATATAAAACGAAACCTTGGTTTATACCAAGCAAATTACTTCTTTTAAATTTGAATAAAAATGAAAATATTAGTGAAAATAAAAAGAAAAGCGGAAAGGAGAAAGGAAAAGAAAAGAGAAGCTTTTTGCTAACATCGAATAAAAAGGATGAAATAACATCGAATAAAAAGGATGAAATAACATCAAATAAAAAGGATAGAAATCAAGAAGAAAAAAAAACCACAAGCGGGGGAGATCTTGGATCTGTTCTCTCACAACAAAAACCTACACAACAAAAACCTATTGAAGAAAATGATGCAAACTCAGACATGAAAGAAGGGAAAAATAAAAAAGAATACAAAAGTAAGGCGGGAGCAGAACTGGATTTCTTCCTGAAACGTTATTTGCTTTTTCAATTGAGATGGAACGATACTTTGAATCAAAGAATGATGAATAATATCAAAGCATACTGTCTCCTGCTTAGACTAATAGATCCAAAGAAAATTACTATATCCTCGATTCAAAAGAGAGAAATCCGTTTGGATATAATGCTGATTCAGAATAATTTAACTCTTCCAGAATTGCTGAAAAAGGGAGTATTGATTATAGAACCCATCCGTATGTTTGCAAAAAAAAATCGACAATTGATTATGTATCAAACCATCGGTATTTCGTTGGTTCATAAGAATAAGCACCAAACTAATCAAAAATACCAAGAGAAAAAATATGTTTCTAAGAATAATTTGGATGAAGTTATTTCACCACATCAAAAAATGACTGAAAGTATCCACAAAAACCATTTTGATTTTCTTGTTCCTGAAAATATTTTATCGGTTAGACACCGTAGAAAATTGAGAATTTTATTTTCGTTCAATTCAAAGAATAGAAATGATATAGATAGAAATTTAAACGGAAAGAACCTAAAAAATAACAGTAAAGTTTCACATCACAATAACCATCTTGATAGAGAGAAAAATGAATTAATGAAATTAAAGCTTTTTCTTTGGCCTAATTATCGATTAGAAGACTTAGCTTGTATGAATCGTTATTGGTTTGATACGAATAACGGCAGCCGTTTCAGTATGTTAAGGATACAGATGTATCCACGATTGAAAATTTGGGGATAATACACTTTTTCTATATATCCTATACCCGATTTTTTATATAATATATAGGGTATAGGAAAGAATATAATATAAAATAAAAGAGTATATCAAAGCAAACAAATACAATACATGGATCACATGTCGATGTCTTGTCTCGCATTTTATCCAATCTAAAATGAATAATGTTTCAATTACACCTTGAAATAAATCAACAGAACCTTCTTCATTTTAGATCTAAACCCTTCGCTACAAAAATGGACCAACCCTTTTCTATTCCTATCTAAATCCAATTTCAAAATGAATTGATTTGAATTCAAAAAATTCTAAGTTCATAAAGAAATTCGAATTAGATTATTGTATATACCACATTCAAATTAATTGCATTATTATTACTGATCGTTAAAACCCATCCATATCTGTAAAAAGGAAAAAGGTAATTTTTTTATGGTAAAAAATTCATTCATTTCAGTTATTTCTCAAAAAGAAAACGAAGAAAACAGAGGGTCTGTTGAATTTCAAGTATTCAGTTTCACCACTAAGATAAGGAGACTTACTTCACATTTGGAATTGCACAAAAAAGACTCTTCATCTCAGAGAGGTTTGCGAAAAATTTTGGGAAAACGTCAACGCCTGCTAGCCTATTTGTCAAAAAGAAATAGAGGGCGCTATAAAGAATTAATTGGTGAGTTGAATATTCGAGAGATAAAAACTCGTTAATTTGAAGCGTGATACTATTTGAGCTTAGTCGTTTAAATTTTGATAAACTTCTTTTTACTTTCAGCAATCCATGGAAGAATGACTCTGGAAAAACTTATGATTGCACCAACTACAAGAAAAGACCTCATGATAGTTAATATGGGCCCTCACCACCCATCAATGCATGGTGTTCTTCGACTGATTGTTACTCTCGATGGTGAAGATGTTATTGACTGTGAACCAATATTGGGTTATTTACATAGAGGGATGGAGAAAATTGCGGAAAATCGAACAATTATACAATATTTGCCTTATGTAACACGTTGGGATTATTTAGCTACTATGTTCACAGAAGCAATAACCGTAAATGGTCCCGAACAGCTAGGCAATATTCAAGTGCCTAAAAGGGCTAGCTATATCAGAGCTATTATGCTGGAGTTGAGTCGTATTGCTTCCCATTTATTATGGCTTGGACCCTTTATGGCAGATATTGGGGCACAGACCCCTTTCTTCTATATTTTTCGAGAACGAGAATTGATATATGACCTATTCGAAGCTGCTACCGGTATGCGCATGATGCATAATTATTTTCGTATCGGAGGAGTCGCTGCTGATCTACCCCATGGCTGGATAGATAAATGTTTGGATTTTTGCGATTATTTTTTAACTGGAGTTGCTGAATATCAAAAGCTTATTACACGGAATCCTATTTTTTTAGAACGAGTTGAAGGCGTAGGTATTATTGGAGCAGAAGAAGCACTAAATTGGGGTTTATCGGGGCCAATGCTACGAGCTTCCGGAATCCAATGGGATCTTCGTAAAGTTGATGGTTATGAGTGTTACGACGAATTTGATTGGGAGATTCAATGGCAAAAAGAGGGGGATTCTTTAGCTCGGTATTTAGTACGAATCAGTGAAATGACAGAATCCATCAAAATTATCCAACAGGCTCTGGAAGGAATTCCAGGCGGACCTTATGAGAATTTAGAACTCCGACGCTTTAATAGAATAAAAGACCCTGAATGGAATGATTTTGAATATCGATTTATTAGTAAAAAACCTTCCCCAACTTTCGAATTGTCCAAGCAAGAACTTTATGTAAGAGTTGAAGCACCAAAAGGAGAATTGGGAATTTTTCTAATAGGAGATCAGAGCGTTTTTCCTTGGAGGTGGAAAATTCGACCGCCAGGTTTTATCAATTTGCAAATTCTTCCACAGTTAGTTAAAAGAATGAAATTGGCTGATATTATGACGATACTAGGTAGCATAGATATCATTATGGGAGAAGTTGATCGTTGAAATGATAATTGATACAAAAGAAATACAAGCTATCAATTCTTTTTCCAGATTGGAATCCTTAAAAGAAGGCTATGGGGTCGTATGGATGCTTGTCCCTATCTTCACTCTTGTAGTAGGGATCACACTAGGTGTACTAGTAATTGTTTGGTTAGAAAGAGAAATATCTGCGGGGATACAACAACGTATTGGACCCGAATATGCTGGGCCTTTGGGAATTCTTCAAGCTTTAGCAGATGGTACAAAACTACTTTTCAAAGAGAATCTTCTTCCATCTAGAGGAGATACTCGTTTATTCAGTATCGGACCATCCATAGCAGTCATATCCATTTTACTAAGTTATTCAGTAATTCCTTTTAGTTATCGCTTTATTCTAGCCGATCTTAGTATCGGTGTTTTTTTATGGATCGCCGTTTCAAGTCTTGCTCCCATT